AAGATGTTTTTACAGGATCCCTATCCACAACAATTTTTACTTCTGGTTCCGGCGAACGAATAATCATTAAGTCCTCCTCTTTCCGGACAAGACATACAAAGAGACCCGCCAACTGTCTTTTTAGTGAATCTTTGAAAGATAGATTTTGAAAGATAGATATTATGATTAGTTCTTTTCTTTACTATCTACCGTTCTTCTATTTTTTTTAGTTATTCACTGGAGCAATTATATATTGAAGTCAATCCGAGGCAAGTGTTCGGATCTATTATGACATAAAGATTAGGTGCCTAACGGACATTGTTTGTCTTGAAAAACAAATATTTCCCGACGTAAGAAAAAAAATATTTTTGAAATTTAAGAAACTGGTGTATTTTTTTTGAAGGTATAAGCTCCTCTATACATCTACTTTCCTTGAGCATAATATAGGGTTTTTATTTCATTCTAAATTCCAAGATAACTCATTAGAATTATTAATAAGACAGTCCTGATATATTAGCAATATTTAGATTGCCACTATTTTTTATTTTTATTCACTTTATTACTTCTATTCTAGACCCTATCCCTATGGTTTATCCTTATGAAATATCATATAAAATAGAAGGTATAAGAAAGGGATATAATGAAATTCTTGATTCGATCTTACGACCTAATTTATTTGATTAATGGATGAACAACCAAACCACCCATTTTATGAAAAATAAGGAGCGTGCTCTTATTCAAATTCAAAGCGCTTCGTAATCTTCAACCAGTTCTGTGCTTCAATATAATTTCCCGGAGTAAGCGCTATAGCTTGTTTCCAATACTCAGCAGCTTGATCAAACCAAGCTTCTGCAATTTCCGAATCACCCTGTAGAATGGCCTGTTCTCCTCGGTCGGAATAGGCAGTTCCTTCCCTTAGAACCGTACTTGAGAGTTTCCTACCTCATACGGCTCATAAATTGCTATCTTAATTTCCCCTATCTTAACTGAATTCTATTTCTCAAAAATCGATCGCATTTTTTTGGGGGTTAAGCAGAAGAAGTTAATTACCTAAGTTTCAAACCCTAATTTTTATCCATAATCAGTTTGATCTTTTTTCCCACCTTCAGAAGAATGAAGCATAGATAGATCTAGAGCCTTCGTTCGAATTTTCTGAAAGGTAACTATCCCGGTTTCATATATGAAATCTCTATAGAATCCTTGAAAAAGACTTTTTTCCATAAGAAAGAAAAAAGAACTTACTATCTTTGGGATCTGATACTACACCGCTGCTTAATCCCTTAGTGGATCGGCTCTATTACATAAGCGGATTCCTAAATTTGACCCCATACCATGGGATAAGATAAGTAAGCAGTTTTTTTTAGTTGTATCGACCCAGTCGCTCACTAATTGATCTTTACGGTGCTTTCCCTATCAATTTGAGAACTTTATCCATAGAGTAGTAGTATAGGCGATACTTTCTTCCTTTTTTGATTCTCTTGAAGTGTCCTTCCTTCCTACAGCTGGTAGGGAAAAATCGTTCTTTTTACGATCCCTATGTAGAAAGCCCTTTTTTTTTCTAGTATTTACTAGAAAATTTGATCCTCTCTTTTTTTCTTTCTATAGTGGAGATAGTCGCACGTAATGACAGATCACGGCCATATTATTAAAAGCTTGCGGCAAGAAGGGGTTTCGTTCTAGTGCCCGGAAATAATATTCCAAAGCCTTTGTATGCTCTCCATTGCTTGTGTGTATAAGTCCTATGTTATAGAGTATATAACTTCGATCATAGGGGTCGATTTCTAGTCGCGTAGCTTCATAATAATTTTGCAAAGCTTCCGCATAATTTCCTTCGGATTGAGCCAACATCCGTTACGGTCGTTCATTCTATTCAAAAAATCTCCGTTCCAAAACCGTACATGAGGTTTTCATCTCATACGGCTCCTCCCTTCTGTACATAGTACTAAGCGAAATAATCTATAGAATCAAAATAGAATTAGTCCCGTCTCATTATGAATCGAAAGGGGCTGGTATTTTTCCAAGAAATCTCTAGCCAACCTTCTCGCAAGAGGTTTTTCTTAACACCAATGAATTTTATTAATGCTAGAAAAAAACAATAGCTCCAAGAATTTATTTGTTCTCAACGCCCCCTATTTAGAGGAATTAGCCACTTCAACGATCTTTGATGGTTTTAGGGGTATCCAAAGTACAAACCTGATGGTTGTTTGTTATCCCAACCATTCCTCCCAACCCTGATACGGATCGGGAAAGGGCTAATTTCTAACAAAGTTTTTCTCTTGTTGATTCCTTTACTATTTCTAGGTGTAGTGCTTTTCTCCTCTATGCTGCCTACTGGTACTAATAGAGTAGAGTTGGCCTGTACTGTAATCCATAACCTATCCTGTAGGTATAACCTTTCGCTCAATACTCAAATCTATAATTGAAGCATCTGAGGCCGCATCAATCGAGGATACACGACAGAAGGAATTGGTAGTTCACCTCACCTTCCCGAAGCGTGGGTTTGCTTTACTAATATTGTTCTCTCTATGTGAACCCCCTCTCTTTCTCGGAAGACTAAGGTGTAGGTAGGGCTAAAAAAAAAACAAAAAAAAAAGAGTCAAATCGCACCATCTCTATAATAAGTAAATGCCTTTTTTTCTCCTGAGGTTGTCGGAATTATTCGCAATAAAATATTGGCTACAATTGAGAAGGTCTTATCAATGAAATTTCCATTTGCGCGGGATCTAGGCATAATTCCCAACCCATTCTATATAGAATTGTTTTCATTCCTTCACAAAATAACATAAAAACAAACACATTCGATTCTTATAAATCGATCCATCCGTATGCTCTAAATCCATATGCTTTAAATGGATAAGAGAGATATGGATTTTCCGCGCAGCTCAAATTGTATCCTTTTTATTCTGCTTGGACAAGAGGAGATATGAAATATTTGACTAAGACTGGATTTCATTCCACTTTCCTATTTCTCAACAATAACTTCTCTCATCAGCTATTTCGTGTTTACAAAGTCATTAATTGTTTCATACCCTATTTTGGATTTCGATAGTATGGTGTAGCGTAACTTATGCAAAGGGAATTCTAAGGTTTCTTTATTTTATTATGCAATAAGAAGAAAAGAAGAATTCTTCCATTCTCTTTTTCTTTGGTTGCGGGAAAACCCAAACTAAAACTTTTATAGGGAGCGCAATTCTTGGTAAAAAAACCTAGGATCCTTCCACTTACAGCAAAAGTAATTTTTCCAATAGAACTATGGAACCCCCGAGCGGTTGCGGTTTTACCTGTACTGCAGGAATAAGAAAACTCGCTATTCACTCAGTTTATTTTCCATAATAAGATTATTGTAGGAGAGATGGCCGAGCGGTTGAAGGCGTAGCATTGGAACTGCTATGTAGACTTTTGTTTACCGAGGGTTCGAATCCCTCTCTTTCCGTTTTTCTTAATTTATCAACGTTAACGAGCACAATGTAGCAAATCAAATAACAATTTATTCCAGCAATAATATCTTATTTAATAGAAATTTTCTATAGCAAATTACTGTCGGATGTCAAATATACATATAGGAAAAAAAAAAGATCCTAGGGTTAATCCATTTTTGCTAGTTGAGTGGGAAAATACGAATTAGTGGTCTTACGAATTAGTGGTCTTAGGTCGAGTTAGTTCGGGGGAAGGGTAAGGGGAAGAAAATTCTATGAAACTTTCTTTTTTTTCGTTAAGTTCAAGTCTGACGAGAGTAATATTCTACAACTAACAACTCATTTATTTTGAGACCAACCCACTTCCTATCTAGAATTTTATTTACTAGTCCTTTATATTCTAATGTGTCAATCGTCAAATGCTTTGGCAATTTCCCTGGGTCAGATGAAGCAATAAAATTTTGAACCAGACCTTTCGATCTTTGGTTATCTTTCGTAGTAATAATATCTCGGGGTTTGCAACGAAAACTCGGTATATTGACTATACGACCATTAACTAAAATATGTCTATGGTTTACTAATTGGCGGGCCCCAGGAATGGTTGAGGCCATACCCAATCGAAAAAGGATATTATCCAAACGCATTTCAAGTAATTGTAGTAAAACCTGGCCTGTTGACCTTTTTGCTTTTCCAGCGATATGTACATATCTAAGTAATTGTCGTTCTGTCAGACCGTAATGAAAACGCAATTTCTGTTTTTCTTGAAGACGAATACGATATTGCTCCTTTTTACCAGAATGGAATTTTTTTTTCAGATTACTTCCGGATTTAGGTGTTTTTCTAGTGAGTCCTGGTAAAGCTCCCAGACGGCGTATTTTTTTTAAACGAGGTCCTCGATAACGGGACATGAAGACTCCTTTTTTATTTTATTGAAATTTCATTTTACACAATTAATTTCATTGTATTTACATTACAGAATACATCGAAATTAAAACTGAATTAAACTACAGGATAAACAGAGTAAAATCAACTAAAGTACCACAAAAAATCGAATTTCATCAAAATCTGTATTTTTTGTATATATATTATTTATTTTATTGTTTTGTATCTAGCAAAATTGTAAGGTAGAAAACATAAAAGATCCTGGATTCTCCATTTAATTCGGAAAAAAAAAGATATTTTTGTTCGTAGAACATCGATAGAGAAAAAAAGCCGACTATCGGATTTGAACCGATGACCCTCGCATTACAAATGCGATGCTCTAACCTCTGAGCTAAGTGGGCTTACATAGCAGAAATAGTGTAACAAATAGAAATAGGTATAGTATAGGGAATCCGTAAAATCTCAGATCTTAGTTATTAATCTTAGTTATTAACTAGATTCTAAATTTTAAGTTCTACTTATCTTATAAAAAAAACTAAAACTTCTTAAAGATAAAGTTACCTTGATATGCTTAACTAGAAGATATCTTTAAATAAAATGAAAAAATTTATTGAATTTTCTTTTTATTTCTCTAATTCGCAAATCCATTTTTCTATATAGAATAGAATTGGATTTCAGATATTTTCAATTTGATATGGCTCCGACGAATAATCTAATACATAGAAAAGAATAATATATATGAAAGATATAATAAAGAGAAAATACGACTTTATTGGCATTTTAATTCGATCATTATCGACTTTTTTTTGAGATATTTTTTTATTTGTTATAATTTGAGAATTCCTATTTCACTAAGGGGAACATAGAGTCATAGCAAATAAAATAGCTAATTCTGATTAGAAAAAAAAAGAATAAATATCAAGCGTTATAGTATGATTTCAAATACTCTAAAAAAGTAATACAGTAGGGGGGGGAGAGAAAAACTTTGGGATATATTGATTCGGATTGAATTGGAAATACCTCAACGATACAATCAATTCAATTCTGAATTGCAATAAGCAAGTGGGGTCTCTCAAATAGAGTCGAACTGCTAGACTACGTCGAGTGATGAATTCAATAGATTCAAAAAAAAACTAAGAGATGGATGAAATTACACAAGTAATCCTTGTCTCAAAGAAGAGGAAAATGGGGATATGGCGAAATCGGTAGACGCTACGGACTTGATTGTATTGAGCCTTGGTATGGAAACCTGCTAAGTGGTAACTTCCAAATTCAGAGAAACCCTGGAATTAAAAAAGGGCAATCCTGAGCCAAATCCGTGTTTTGAGAAAACCAGGAGGTTCTCGAACTAGAATACAAAGGAAAAGGATAGGTGCAGAGACTCAATGGAAGCTGTTCTAACGAATCGAGTTAATTACGTTGTGTTGTTAGCGGAACTCCTTCTAAATTTGAAGGAAGGGCTTTATACATCTAATAAAGTGGATTAATCGGACGAGGACAAAGAGAGAGTCCCATTCTACATGTCAATACTGACAACAATGAAATTTCTAGTAAAAGGAAAATCCGTCGACTTTATAAGTCGTGAGGGTTCAAGTCCCTCTATCCCCAAACCCTCTTTTATTCGCTAACTATAGTATTTATCCTCTTTTTTCCTTTTTATCAATTTAAGATTCATTAGCTTTCTCATTCTACCCTTTCCCAAAGGAGTGCGAAGAGAACTCAATGGATCTTATCCTAGAATAGATTTCTTTTTTATTCGAGTATCGGGAAGGAATCCCGGTTATTAACTCTATTTTTAAGTATTATTAAGTAAGCCATATATAATGCGTAGGACTACCTCCCCCCATTTTCAAATTTGAAATTTGAAATAATTTATTTAATTGATTTTTTAATCCCTTTAATTGACATAGATACAAATCCTCTACTAGGATGATGCACAAGAAAAGGTCAGGATAGCTCAGTTGGTAGAGCAGAGGACTGAAAATCCTCGTGTCACCAGTTCAAATCTGGTTCCTGGCAGAGAAAAAAAAGATCTACCGAATAGGTATTGATACAAATACCTCGAGATGGATTGGGATACAATACATATTCGTTCATAATATAAATAGAGTATAGTATGATTTATTCATCTAAGTGGATAAGTCTATAATCTAGAAGCACTTCTTTTTCTTTTTAGAAAATGGTACAAATTTAATATATCTTTTCTTTATAGTACAGAAGGGGGTGAGATTAGGCTCCCCTTTATTTTTTTTTCATTTCTTAATTTTGTATTCTGCTATTCCGATGAATCTTTTTTTAGTCTTGTTTATCTTATCTTACTTTCCTAGTTGTGCTAAGTCATGCGCGCGATACAAAGTTCGGGGTAGAGAACTTCTTTGAATCATCCTATTTTTCTGTTCATTCTGAAGAAAATTAATATCTGATTTTCAAAATAGGGAATCGAAATAAAACCCTTTTTTTGCTCAGTCTATCTGGACTGCTTTTGTATAATAGGAATTAATTAGAAATAGGTATTCGGTTTGATCTAGGAAGAGGACGTAAAAATATTCCTTGACTTGAATAAAATCTAGAGTTGTGTTGTATAAGTGAGCATGAATTTCTTATCATTCAATGAGCATCTTGTATTTCATAAAAATTGGGGGTTATATAGTCCTTACGTAAGGGCCAGCCTATCCAACTTTCAGGCATTAGGATACGTTTAAGGCGCGGATGATTATCATAAGAGATTCCCACCATATCATAAGACTCGCGTTCTTGAAAATCGGCACTTCTCCAAATCCAGAAGACAGACGGAATTCTAGGATTATCCTTTTGGGCAAAGACTTTTATGCAGACTTCTTCTGGATTTTCTATGCCATACTGTATTCTCGTAAGATGATACACGCTAGCTAAAGATCCACCGGGTGCTACATCATAAGCACATTGTGAGCGTAAATAATTGTAACCATATACATATAAAATGACAGCAATGGAATCCCAATCCCCTGCTTTTATTTGTAAAGTCTCTATTCCTCGGTGATCAAAGCCCAAAGATCTATGAACCACCTCATGTTTGACTAGCCAATTAGATAACCAACCCTGCTGCATTGTCTTCATCTCTCCCTCTTTGTATAAATATTTAACATTTCGGATGCAAGTTTGAAAGATTGCCCGGCTTTTTATTTTGCTACACAAAAGAGCCCCCCCCTCCTAATTCACTAATTTGTAGGAAGGTACTGGACTT